GATCCCGTTTGCGCAAGTAATAAGAGGTTTAATGTTAATAACTCAATCGACTCTTAGAAAATATATTCTATTACCTTCATTAATAATAGCTAAAAACATTGTCCGTATGGTACTATTGCAATTTCCTGAATGGTCTGAAGATTTAAAGGAATGGAATAGAGAAATACATATTAAATGCACCTATAATGGTGTTCAATTATCAGAAAGAGAATTTCCAAAAAATTGGTTACTAGACGGCATTCAGATAAAAATCTTATTTCCTTTCTGTCTAAAACCTTGGCACGGGTATAAACTAAGGTATTCTTATCTAGATCGAATCAAAAAAAAAGGTCAAAAGAATGATTTTTGTTTTTTAACAGTTTGGGGAATGGAAACTGAACTTCCTTTTGGTTCTCCTCGAAAAAGGCCCTCCTTTTTTGAACCTATTTTAAAGAAACTCGAAAAAAAACTTGGAAATTTCAAAAATAAAATAAAAGAAATCTCAAAAATAAATAAAATTCTATTGATATTTAGTAGATTGAAAGAAGTAGATAAATCAAGAGAAACTAAAAAAGAAAAAGATTCTATAACAGATAATCAAATAATTAATGAATCAATGGATCAAATTAAATCTAAAAATTGGACAAATTTTTTACTAACAGAAAAAAAAATGAATGGTCTAACTGATAGAACAAGTATAATTAGAAAAAAAATAGACAGAATTACAAAAGAAAAAAAGAAAGTGACTCCCGGAATAAATGTTAGTACTAATAAAAATAGTTGTAATGCTAAAAGATTCGAATTAACAAAAATTATTTGGCAAATATTAAAACGACGTAGTGCTCGAATAATCCGTAAATTTGATTTTTTTATAAAATTTTTCATTGAAAAAATATATATAGATATCCTTCTATCTATCATTAATATTCCCAAAATACATACAAAACTTTTTCTTGAATCAATAAAAACTATTATTGATAAACCTATTTCCAATATTAATACTAAAAAAAATAACGAAAAAAGTAATAAAACCAATCAAAATACAATTAACTTTATTTCAACTATACAAAAATCCTTTTATAATATTTATAATATTAGTAATAATAATTCACAGAATTTTGATGAATTATCCTCCTTCTCACAAGCATATGTATTTTACAAATTATCAAAAGCCCAAGCCCCCAATTTGTTTAATATTCTTGAATATCGCGGAACATCTTTTTTTCTTAAAACTTCAATAAACAATAATTTTGGCAGACAAGGAATAATTGATTCTAAATTAAAAGATAAGAAACTTACGAACTCGAAAAAAAATCAATGGAAAGGCTGGTTAAGAGGTTATTATCAATATCATTTATCTCAGATTAAATGGTCTAAATTAATAGCACAAAAATGGCGAAATAGCACAAAAAAATGTCGTACAATTCGAGATAAAAATTTAAACAAAGCAGATTCATATGAAAAAGAACAATTGAGTTATTATAAAAAACAAAGTGATTACGAAGTATATTTATTACCAAATCATAAAGATAATTTTCAAAAATACTATAGATATAATCTTTTATCTTATAGATCTATTAATTATAAAAAGAGGGAGGACCTCTCTATTTATAGATCACCATTCCAAGCAAATAAAACTCAAAATAATTTTTCTAATTACAATACACAAAAAAGAAACAAATTTGCTAGATTAGCCTATATCCCTATCAATAATTTTCTAGGAAAAAGTGCTAGTATATATATGGAAAAAAATATGGATCGAAAATATTTTGATTGGAAAATTATCAATTTTTGTTTTCAAAAAAAAATAGATATTGAAACTTGGGTCAAGGTCAATACCAATAGGAACCAAAATACTAAGACCGAGGATCCAAATTATCAAATAATTGATAAAATTGATAAAAAAGATCTTTTTTATTTTATGATTCATCAAGATAAAGAAAGCAATTCATCCAATCAAAAAAAAAAATGGGATTGGATGGGAATGAATACAGAAATACTAAGTCATCCTGTATCAAATCTAGAGCTTTGGTTCTTTCCAGAATTTTTCCTATTTTATAATGCATATAAAATTAAACCCTGGTTTATACCAAGCAAATTCCTTTTTTTGAATTTGAATATAAATGAAAATATTAGTGAAACTCAAAACCTGAATAGAAAACAAAAAGGAATTATACCGTCAAACGAAAAAAAATATTTTGAATTCAAGAATAAAAAAGAAAAAGAATTTGCAAATCAAAGAGCTCTTCGATCAACTATGCAAAACCAAGAAAGTCTTGTATCTGTTCTATTAAACCAAGAAAACGAGATTGCGGAAACTTATTCAGAATCAGACATGAAAAAACTACAAAAGAAAAAACAATACAAGAGCAATACAGAAGCCGAACTTGATTTCTTCCTCAAAAGATATTTACTTTTTCAATTAAGATGGGATGGTGCTTTGAATCAAAGAATGATCAATAATATCAAAGTATATTGTCTCCTGCTTAGACTGAGAAATCCAAAAAAAATAGCCCTATCCTCTATTCAAAGGAGAGAAATGAATCTTGATATAATGCTGATTAAAAAGAATTTAACTCTTACAGAATTGATGAAAAGGGGAAGATTGATTATCGAACCTCTTCGTCTGTCTGTAAAAAAATCAGGCCAGTTTATTATGCACCAAACCATAAATATTTCATTAGTTCATAAGAGTAGACATCGTATTAATCAAAGATACCAAGAGAAAATATATGCCGATAAGGAGGATTTTGATAAATCCATTCGAAGCCATCTAACTGGAAATAATAATTCTTATTTGTTTTTCCCTGAAAATATTTTAGCGCATCGACGTCGTAGAGAATTGAGAATTCTAATTTGTTTCCATTCAAAGAATAGTCAAGATATCGATAAAAATAGAATAGTTTGTAATGGGAATAATTTAAAAAGTTCTAGTCAATTTTTGAATGAAAATAACGATCTTGATAGACATCAATTAATTAAATTAAAATTACTTCTTTGGCCCAATTATCGATTAGAAGATTTAGCTTGTATGAATCGCTATTGGTTTGATACAAATAACGGAAGTCGTTTCAGTCTGTTAAGGATACGTATGTATCCCGCAATTGAAAAGTAATTAATGAAACTTTATATAGTACCATATCTGATATATGAAAGCAAACAAATGCACATATAACTTGTCTTACATTTTAGTCTAATATATGATACTAATTTAATGTAATGAGGTATCCATTATTTCTAAAAACGAATCAAGAAAATCTTCTTAATTTTAAGATTTAAACAATTTTCTTTTGAAAATGCAAAATAGACTATTGTTTTGTATACCTATTCGAATGCCAGTTTAATTGGATCGATTCTTTATTATTTAATAAAATTAGATATAGAATTCCATAAAAAATAAATTTCTTATGTATACCACTAAATCGCATTATTATTACTGATCAGTAAAATTCATATTTGTAAAAAAAGGGGATTTTTTTATGGTAAAAAATTCAGTCATTTCAGTGATTTCACAAAAAGAAAAAGAAGAAAATCCGGGGTCTGTGGAATTCCAAGTATTCTGTTTTACTAATAAAATACGAAAGCTTACTTCCCATTTGGAATTGAACAAAAAAGACTATTTATCTCAGAGAGGTCTGCGGAAAATTTTGGGAAAGCGCCAACGACTGCTAGCTTATTTATCAAAAAAAAATAGAGTACGTTATAAAGAATTAATAGGTCAGTTGAATATTCGAGAGATAAAAACGCGTTAATTTAAAAAATGATTTTACTTTTGATGACCCTCTTTTGATTTTCAACAATTCATGGAAGAATGAATCGGGAAAAAACCTATGACTGCACCAGTTACAAGAAAGGACCTCATGATAGTTAATATGGGTCCTCACCACCCATCAATGCATGGTGTTCTTCGACTTATCCTTACTCTAGATGGTGAAGATGTTATCGACTGTGAACCAATATTGGGTTATTTACATAGAGGGATGGAAAAAATTGCAGAAAATCGAACAATTATACAATATTTACCTTATGTAACACGTTGGGATTATTTAGCTACTATGTTTACAGAAGCAATAACTGTAAATGCACCAGAGCGATTGGGAAATATTCAAATCCCTAAAAGAGCTAGCTATATCAGAGTAATTATGTTGGAGTTGAGTCGTATAGCTTCTCATTTGTTATGGCTTGGACCCTTTATGGCAGATATTGGTGCACAGACTCCCTTCTTCTATATTTTTCGAGAACGAGAATTAATATATGATCTATTCGAAGCTGCCACCGGTATGCGAATGATGCATAATTATTTTCGTATTGGAGGAATAGCCGCCGATCTACCTCATGGCTGGATAGATAAATGTTTGGATTTTTGCGATTATTTTTTAAGGGAAGTTGCTGAATATAAAAAGCTCATTACGCGGAATCCTATTTTTTTAGAACGAGTTGAAGGGGTAGGCGTTGTTAGTGAAGAGGAAGCAATAAATTGGGGTTTATCAGGACCAATGTTACGAGCTTCCGGAATACAATGGGATCTTCGTAAGATTGATAATTATGAGTGTTATGACGAATTTGACTGGGAAGTCCAATGGCAAAAAGAGGGGGATTCATTAGCTCGTTATTTAGTACGAATCAGTGAAATGACAGAGTCTATAAAAATTATTCAACAGGCTCTGGAAGGAATTCCAGGAGGGCCCTATGAGAATTTAGAAACCCGGCGCTTTGCTGGAGTCAGAAATACCGAATGGAATGATTTTGAATACCGCTTCATTAGTAAAAAACCTTCTCCTACTTTTGAATTGTCAAAGCAAGAACTTTATGTAAGAGTCGAAGCCCCAAAAGGAGAATTGGGGGTTTTTATGATAGGAGATCAGAATGTTTTTCCTTGGAGATGGAAAATTAGACCACCTGGTTTTGTCAATTTGCAAATTCTTCCTCAATTAGTTAAAAGAATGAAATTGGCTGATATTATGACAATACTAGGTAGCATCGATATCATTATGGGAGAAGTTGATCGTTGAAATGATAAT